TTGTTGTAATTGGTTTACTTGGTATTTTCTTTTATGGTTCATATTCTGGATTAGGTTCATCTCTGTAATAACCGTATGAACTTGTTTATAGACATCAAAGCATAAGAACTCAACGGGATCCCCCTCGAATCAGACAAGGAAAGAGGGGGTAGGTCCCGTTGAGTTCTTAATAATCATAAATAATTATAATAATTATAATATTTTTTTTTTATAAGTGGTTCAAAAAAATACACATTTTCTTATGATTGATGTTTTGAAAAATGCACTTAATTAATTGATTCAGAACATCTTTTACTCAAAAGTATCTCTGAATATTTTAAAAATTAAAACAAAGAAGGAATCACTCAATTTCCGTTTTTTGGATGACTCCCCATTCTATATAATTCTATATATAGATATTATAGATTTCTATCGATTAGATATCATGAAACCCTTTCTATACTACTATACTAATAAAATATATACTAATAAAATATCTATACTAAACAAATAAAATAGAACCTCACTTTATTTAATCTTAATCTAATATTTAATCTAATCAAAGTTTCCTTTTTTTTCTATTTTAGAAGTTCATTGAAATTGAAGAAGTTCTATTTGTTCAATAAATTTGCCTATATTTTTGTTTGTCCACTACTTAACATGATAAATAGAAAAAAAGATTATGATAAACCCCGCCAAAAATGGAATCTAAGAATAGGAGTTGTTGACGAATAGGATCAACAATCCTATTTAATTCGACACAAAAAAGGGTTGTGTAAAATCCCTTTTGTCAAAGACTAGGCGATGCACAACCCCTCCCCCCTAAACCCTTTGTTCCTTTCATTTAGGCTTTGATTTATATTCTCCGGTTATTTATCTTTTGTTTTGATTCTATTCAAATAGAAAACTAAGGATTCATTCTATATCACTTCGATTTGGATTGAAAAAACAAATAAAAGATAAGTCAAATTAAATAGTCTTTTTCACAATATACACATCACGACCAGTATAAGTAAGTAATTCCCGAAACCCGAAAAAAGAAACAAACAAAATTTTTTTGATCATACACAATTACATAATATAATTGGCAACAAAAGTTTATTTCTTTTTATAATTTGATGTTGAAAAATCCGCGGATCTAGAAATTCATTTCGGACAATTGAACCTTCTCAAACTGTTTCTTTTTAAGAACCAAAAAGATTTGTGCCAAAATAACGGATGCCAAGAAGAGCAAAAGGCCTTGGACACGTGATGGATCTTGAAGTACTACTTCGGCATCCCCCTGACCAAATCCGCCCACATTAGGATTACTCGTTAATGGTTGATCAAGTTTGATGGATTCGCCTTCAGAAACAAGAAGTTCCGGCCCTGGAGGGATAATATCAACCACTTGACGCCCATCCGATGCCTCAACTATGGTTATTTCATACCCCCCTTTTTCTTTTCGTAAAATTTTGTTTACTATACCCGCTGCTGTAGCATTATAAACATTATTGTTACTCTTGCTCCCGTCGGGATAAATCTGACCCCTTCCTCTGTTCCCGCCTACATATATGGGATATTTTAAGAAGTGAGCATCTTTCTTAGTGGCAGGATCCGGGGAAAGAATAGGAAAGGTGATTTCACTATATTTCTGACCAGGAACAGGACCTATCACAAGAATATTTTTTTTAGTAGGGCGGTAACTTTGAAAAGACAGATTTCCTATCTTTTCTTTAATCTCGGGTGAAATACGATCGGGCGGGGCTAGTTCAAACCCCTCGGGTAAAATAAGAACAGCCCCCACATTCAAAGCTCCTTTTTTACCATTAGCAAGAACTTGTTTCACTTGCAGATCATAGGGAATTCGAACAACTGCTTCAAATACAGTATCCGGAAGTACCGCTTGTGGAACCTCGATATCCACGGGTTTATTAGCTAAATGGCAATTGGCACATACAATACGGCCGGTTGCTTCTCGTGGATTTTCATAACCCTGCTGTGCAAAAATGGGATAGGCATTTGAAACGGGTGCCTGAGTTATTATATATATGATGAGCGATAGGGAAATGGATCGAGTAATCTCTTTCTTTATCGACGAAAAGGTTTTTTTAGTTTGCATGGTCCAATCATTGATCCCGAAAATTTATACAATAAAAGTAGGTAGGTCGCCAATAGAGTTGCCTACCTATAATTTGGATATTTACTGAAATAATTTTTCTGAAATATTGGAGAAATCCCTTTACTGGGTAGAAATAATAGGTACAATTTTCAATGTTTTGCTTATGTACAAAGTAACAAACAAATATTATAATTGGGCCGTTCGATCATTTTTCAGTCATTCATTGAATGATAAATCACTACAAGTGAAGGGGATACACGATTTAAATAACGAAAGATCCAATATTTAAAAATTGTATCTAAAATGACTGGAAAAGTAGAAACAAGACCGGATATAATTTGATCATTATGAGCAAATCCAAAATCTTTGTAGACAGAGCCAATCATTAATTCCCAACCGTGGGGCGAATGGAATCCTATACATAAATCAGTTAATAAAAGAATAGAAAAAGCCTTTATTGTGTCGCTTAAGTTATATAGGAATTCTTGAACCCAAGAGTTAAGAATAACAAGTTCTTCATTACCTATAATAGAATAACCACTTAGAATAACGAAACAGATTATATTTGTCGAGAAATGTAAAATTGTATGGATACGATCCTCATTGTGCATCTTGATCAATTGGGTCGTTTCTTTGTAGATTTCGACGCGAAGCTTTTGTAAATGCGTTTCTGGGTATTCCTTTATCATTTCCTCCAAACGAAGGAGTTCCTCTAAGTCTATGAATTTTTTTAGAATACTCTTTTCTTGAATATCATTCAAAAAAATTTCGGATTGCCTAATATTCCACCAATTAGTAATCCAAGATTCCAGACTTTTTTTAAATGAGAGAGAGATCCACCAAGGCAAAAATACTATAAATGCAAGATATAGAAGGGAAGTAAATACTTTCTTTTTTGCCATTTTTTCGTCTGTGAATTTTTGAAGTTTTAATGAACTCACCCCATGCGTCGACTCTATATGATACTAATATTTCTATCAAGCATAAGTTATATCCCAACCCAAGCCATCGAGCCCATTAATCTATTTCGAGGTTTTTATTTGTGATGCAGTAGAGTGGTTAGGTTAGTCCTTGAATCTAGAAAGAATACAGAAATAGAATAAGAAAGAGCTCGCTTCAAAGTAATATTAGTTGGATTTCGAAATGAAAGAACTCCCTTTTATTAAAAAAAAGTATCAAATATTTGAAAAAAAAAAAATGATGGACACACAAAATTTCATTTTAGAGTTGCTTCGTATACGTTTACTTTGGCTTGAATAGGCAGGCATTCAGAACAAACTTCCGTTAAGTTATGGTATAGAAAAAAAGGGAGTTCTTGAGTTTTTTCCCTTTTGCAAAGTATTCATTTTTCAGTTCCTTTTTTCAAAATACTTCAATTGGTACGCGCAAGAAATAGGCCAATTCAGCAGCTTTTTGCTCAATTTCTCGTGGAGTCAAATTCTCATCAGTACGTGTCAAGGGAATGGCCCCCTGGCCTCTGATTTCCATATAAAGAACCCGACGAGCAAAAAGACCCTCTTTATTTTCTATTCTGATAGACTGAATATCTTTCATAAGGAATCGCAGGAATATGCGACGGTTTTTTCCAGGAAATCCCCAACGAAAAATACACACTATGCCCTCTTTTATATCAAATCGATCATAACCACTACCTACATTCCACGAAATTGTGCACCACAAGTAGGAACTAATAAAGAGACCCGCGATCCCATAGAAAGACATCACGATCCCCTGTGGAAAAAAATTTATTTGCTGAGAAGGAAACAAAGATATAAAATTCCTACCAAAATAACTGGAGGTTCCAACCAATACAAACCCTAATGAACCTAAAAAAAGAATGAGGGCCCAACCGAAATTACTTATTTTTCGAGATCCCGCTATAAGTTCTATCCATATACGTTCTGATCGCCAACTCATACTCTCACTAGACCTAGTTGCATTTTATTGGAATTGGAAGAATAACAAAAAGAAATTTTAGTTTACTTTTTTTGTTTCCGAAGTAACTCTCATCAACCAGCACTACTATGATGTGAAACTTTTATTTTAGAAAAATTCATCGAATTACTTAGATCCAAACTAAAATAATAACATCTCTTTCATATGATTTCCTATAGATATCCACATATAGATATATTCACTTTACATTTCCGAAACTCTCCCCGCTACCGATCCATTTGAAATTGTTATAATTAATTTACCCATATATCATGTTTACACACATACATAAGAGCTTATGCTCGAAAGAAGCCAGATGTTATACCATATTCTACTAAATAGATAGGGGTGTTATGATCAAAGTAAGTCTTGAAAAAAAAAATGGATACAGAGTTGTCCCTATAGTATCTAAAAAATTTTGTTTTTTTGAACATGAAGAAATAAAGAAACCATTGCAATTGCCGGAAATACTAAGCCCACTAAAGGCACAAAAATAGAGGGAAAGCTGTTGAGAGTTATCATTGAGTGGGTACCTCGATTTAATATTTGTACCTGTTATTTTTATTTATTGCTTTATATTACTATTTTTATTTTTTTATTTTAACCTTATATTGTTATTAAAGATATTTTATAATTCATATATATTCATATATAATAATTATATTTATATAATATATATATTATATTTATAGTAAGTATACCTAAGTGAATATATACCTAAATAAGGAATATATAAGTATATGTTTTAATAATTTTTTTTTGAATAAATACTTATAAAAAAATGTGTAAATAAACGGACTTATTCACCCTTCTACACGTTTCTACACGAAATATATGTATGATAATGCACCTTTTTTTTATTCATATTTTTAGTTATTTTCGTGCTCTTGTCTTATAATTTAATAATTTTCATTTCAAAAAATTTATTCCGTTTTATTAATTTAATAATTAATAAATAAATTAAAACTCTACTCTACAGCTCTAC